GTTTTTGGTGTAATAGCACAATAAATTTTGATTTTATAGGAAATAATTAATTTTATTAAAACTAATTAATTTTTTAATAAAAGTGCATTAGACACATGTTTTATCCTATCAAGATAATCCTATTTTAATTCAGGCATTTTATTAAAAAACGTTTTTTAAAAAAAAAAATATATTTTATTCTATCATTATATGATAACATATATTTAATAATAAGGGGCTATTCATTATAATTTCATTTAATTTCCTAAAACTTAGTATATATAAAAAATAAATAATTTAAGCCGTAGTTTCATATATAGGTGATGTTTTCGAAAAACTTTTAAAGTAGAAATTATGGCTTCACATTAATTTTTTAGTGATATAACAAATTTTCCTTCCACGGAAAATATAAGATTTTACATATTTGTAATTACATACAAATAGATAAACGATGGAATTGAGTTTGAAATTACATACCTTTTATTTCTTTATAATGATAAAAAAATAAAGAAATAAAAGGAAAATTAAAGTGTAGTTTAAGAAAAAAGAGATTTTAATTTTCTTTATATTATTAATTTTTATAAATTATTATTAAATAGAAGAAAAATTTTGTTTTATATTAAAAAATTTAATAAAGAGGTTAAATTAGATTTGGCGAAATTTGTGCCAGCCGCCGCGGTTACACAAATAAATCAATTTTTTTATTTTTAAAAAAATAAATGTTTTTAAAAAAATAAAAATTTTATTGGGTGAAATCATATAATTTTTCATTTAAATTTAAAAATTGTTTTTTTGTAATTTATTTAATAAACTAGGATTAGATACCCTATTATTTTAAGCTAAATTTTGTTAGTATATATAATATATGAAATCAAAAAATTTTGGCGGTGTTTTAAGCTTTTTAGAGGAATTTGCTCTTTAATGGATAAAACGCCATAATCTTACTTAATTTTGTTAAAACAGTTTGTATACCACTATGATTAATAATATTGAATAATAAATTATTTAAATTTTTTTAAATTTAAAAATAAAATGTTAAGTCAAGGTGCAGCAAAAAATTATGAATGAAGTGAATTACAATGATTTTTATATTAGGATTATAAATGAAAAAATAAATTAGGATTTAAAAGTAAATTAATAATATAATGATTAATTGAAAAAAGCTCTGAAATATGCACATATCGCCCGTCGCTCTCTACATAGAGATAAGTCGTAACAAAGTAAAAATACTGGAAAGTGTTTTTTAAGATGAAATCATGAATGATGTTTCATTTACAATGAAAATTAGTTTTTAAAACCATTTTAATTTTTTGAATTTAAGAATTTTTTTAAAGATTTTTTTTATATAGGTTTTTTTATAAATATTGTAATAAGAATAATAATTTTTATTTAAACCGTAAGGGAATAATTGAAAAATTTGAAAAATTTATAATTAAAAAAGAATTTTTTTTTTAGTACCTTTTGCATCAGGGTTGTTTAAAAAAAAATAAAAATTTTATTTTTCCCGAAATAGCTTTGAGTTATATAAAATTAAATATAATTTGTTTTAAAAAATTAAATAAATTTTATATAGAAATGAAATGTTTTCCAAAATCTATGATATCTGGTTATAAATAATAAAACTAAATGTTTATCTATAATTTTAAAAAAAAAATATTTTTGGTTTATAGAAATTTAAATTAGGGATTAGCTTAATTTAAAACTTAAATATTAAATAATAATTTAATTATGAAAGGAATAATATTGTCTAAATTTTTTTATAAAAGAGTTTTTTTAAAAAAAAAAATATTTAAATTAAGTTAAATTTATAATATATTTAATTTGGAAATATAAAAAATTATTAATAAATTAGTATAAAAGTTTAAATTTTTTTAAATTTAATATTTTTACAATTAAAATAATAATAATAAAAAGGAATTCGGCAATTAAAATAAGTTGACTGTTTATCAAAAACATTTCATTTTTGTTTTTATAAAATGTATAATCTGCTCAATGATAATAATTTAATTGCTGTGGTATTTTGACTATACGAAGGTATTGAAATAAGACTTTTAATGAGTGCTAAGAGAATGGTTGTACAATTTGTTACTGTCTTTTTATTAAAAATAAAAGTTAATTTTTTTGTGCAAAAGCAAAAATTTTTTTGAGGGACAAGAAGACCCTATGAATTTTTAATTGTTTTCTTTAAATATATTTAAAGAAAACAATTTAATTGGGGCGATTAAAAAAGATTAAATATCTTTTATTATTTAAAATTAAATTGAGCCATTCATTAATGATAATTTGAATAAAATACTCTAGGGATAACAGCGTTATAATTTTGGATAGCACATATTGATAAAATTGTTTGCGACCTCGATGTTGGATTAGGATACTTTTTATAATGAAGAAATTTAATAAAGAAGTTTGTTCAACTTTTAAAATCCTACATGATCTGAGTTCAGACCGGCGTAAGCCAGGTTGGTTTCTATCTTTAAATATTAATTTCTTTAATTAGTACGAAAGGAATATTGAAGAATAATTTTTTATAAAAAAAATTTATAGTAAGATAAAAATAATTTTATAACGTTTTTGTCTCAAAAAAAGAAAAGAGCATAGTCTTTGTTTTGAAAAATTTAAATAGAATTATATGATAACATATATTTAATAATAAGGGGCTATTCATTATAATTTCATTTAATTTCCTAAAACTTAGTATATATAAAAAATAAATAATTTAAGCCGTAGTTTCATATATAGGTGATGTTTTCGAAAAACTTTTAAAGTAGAAATTATGGCTTCACATTAATTTTTTAGTGATATAACAAATTTTCCTTCCACGGAAAATATAAGATTTTACATATTTGTAATTACATACAAATAGATAAACGATGGAATTGAGTTTGAAATTACATACCTTTTATTTCTTTATAATGATAAAAAAATAAAGAAATAAAAGGAAAATTAAAGTGTAGTTTAAGGAAAAAGAGATTTTTTTTAATCTAATTTAGCATAAAATAATGTATCAATTTTAGAATTTGAAGATGAAGGATTTCAATTAGTATATAGATGTATTAAAGTGGCAGAAATTTAATGCAAGGAATTTAAGCTTCCTTTATGGTAACCCCTTTAATATTGATTAGATATTTAAGATATATAATTTTATTATTGTGTGTTTTAATTAGAGTTGCTTTTTTTACTTTATTGGAACGAAAAATTTTAGGTTATGTTCATTTGCGAAAAGGGCCCAATAAAGTTGGTATAATTGGGATTTTTCAACCATTTAGAGATGCTATTAAATTGTTTAGAAAAGAAATGAATTTTATGTTATATGTTAATATATTTATATATATATTTTCGTCTATTTTATCCTTAATTTTAATGTTATTGTTTTGAATATTATATAAATGAGAATTTAATCAGATTATTTTTGAATTTGGGATAGTGATTATATTATGTATTTCAAGATTGGGGGTTTATGTAATTTTATGGGGAGGATGGTCTTCTAATTCAAAATATTCTTTATTAGGGGCATATCGAGGGGTTGCTCAAGTAATTTCTTATGAGGTAAGATTTGCAATAATTTTAATTAGATTAGTTTTATTTAGAGAAAGATATAGAATTATTAAAATTAGTGATTTTCAGTATAATTATCAAATAATTTTTGGTTATTTTCCTGTGTTTTTGATTTGGATAGTTACATGTTTTGCTGAAACTAACCGTTCTCCTTTTGATTTATCAGAGGGAGAATCTGAGTTAGTTTCAGGATTCAATATTGAATATGGCTCTTGAAATTTTGCTATTTTGTTTATAGCTGAGTATGGTAATATTATTTTTTTTAGATTAATTAGTTCTTATTTATTTTTGGGAAATGAGGGTTACTTTTTTCTTTATTCTTTAGTAATTATAATTTTATTTATTTTAATTCGAGGAACTTTAGTTCGATATCGATATGATAAATTAATAATAATGGCTTGGAAAACAATTTTACCTTTTAGAATTTTTTTAATTATAATTAACTTTTGTCTAAAAATATTTTACTATTATTGTTTTTGGAGCAATTATAGAATTTTTTGATAGATTATTAGAAATAAAGATTCTTTTTTATATTTTCAAAATATATACTTGTATAGTTAAATAATCTTTAAATTAAAGGAACTAGAATAAAAAAAGAAAAATATACAATTGTTAATATTTGTCTTATTATAATATATGGTATTTCAACTGGACAAGCTCCTAAAAATGTTAGAAGGAAAAATGAATTAACGAAAATTCAAAATAGTAATTTTTTTATTGGATATAAGTAAAATGAGGAGAATTTTCTTTTTACTGTAAGGGGGAGTGTAATAACAATTATAATAGATAAAATTAAAGCAATTACTCCCCCAAGTTTGTTAGGAATGGATCGGAGAATTGCATAAGCAAATAAGAAATATCATTCAGGTTGAATATGTGGGGGAGTAATTAAAGGGTTTGCTATGGAAAAATTTTCTGAATCTCTTAAATAGTAAGGATATAACAAGACAATAATAGAAAATAAGAATAAAACAATTAAAAATATTAATAAGTCTTTAATTGTGAAGTATGGATGGAAAGGAATTTTATCTATATTTAAATGAACCCCTAATGGATTAGATGACCCTTTTTCATGAATTAATATAATATGAACAATTACTATTATTATTAAAATGAAAGGAAGGAGAAAATGTAGTGAAAAAAATCGATTTAAAGTTCTGTTATCTACAGAGAATCCTCCTCAAATTCATTGGGTTATTAAGTTTCCGATGTAAGGAATAGCTGTGAGTAGATTAGTAATTACTGTTGCACCTCAAAAGGATATTTGGCCTCATGGAAGTACATATCCTAAAAAAGCTGTTGCTATTAAAATAAAAATAATAATAATTCCTGAGAATCATGTTTTAATAAAATGAAATGATGAATAATAAATACCGCGGCCAATGTGAATATAAATTATAATAAAAAATAATGATGCTCCATTAGCGTGAATTGATCGAATTATTCAACCATTATTTACATCTCGTATAATTCGAGATATTATGTTGAAGGCTGTTGTAATGTCTCTCGAGAAATTTATAGCTAAAAATAATCCTGAGATAATTTGGATTACTAAACATATTCCTAGAAGAGATCCTATATTTCATATGTATGAAATGTTGGATGGGGTCGGGATATTAATTAATGGATTTAAAATTTTTAGGTTTTTCATTAGTTATGAATATAATTTTATAGGTGCTTTTGATGTAATAATAATTATTATAATAATTATTAAAGTTAAGAGAAGATATCTAATTATTATAATTATTCAATTAAATGAAGGAATTGAAAATAAATGATATATATATTGGGAGGAAATTGAGGAATAATTATTTATGGTAAAGTTTAGAAGTAAGCTTATTCTTATTAGAATAAATATTTTTTTTTTAAAAATTATTTTTTTGTTAGGAATTAAACTAATTATGTATAAGAAAATAATTATTATTCCCCCTAAAATTAAAAGAATTAAAATAAGAGATAATCAAAAAAATTTTAGTATTTTTGCAATAATAATAGAAATTAATATTGTGGTTATAATAATTGAAAATAGTATAGTTATTGGATGATTAAAGAGGAAAAAAATAATAATTATTAAATTAAGGAAAATAATTTCAGAAAATAGTATATAGGAAAATAGTATATAAATTTTGGATATTTATGGAGAAGATCTTTTCTGATGTTATAAGAATAAATTCAATTTTGGTTTACAAAACCAATATTTTTTATTTAAATTATTATAACTATTTAATCTCTAATGTTAGAAATATCTTTTTTTATTTATTTTGTTGGAATTATGACTTTATTAGTAAATCGTAATCATGTAATAATTATTTTGTTAAGTTTTGAGTTTATGTATTTAGGTGTATTAATAGTAATGATTTTATCAATTATTTTTATAAATTTTGTAAAAGTAATTTTATATTTAATTATAATTGTTTGTGAAGCAAGGTTAGGATTAAGTATATTAGTTTTAATAAATTATTTTTATGGAAATGATAAATTGTTAAGAATAGTTTTATTAAAATGTTAGTTTTGTTATTAATTGTAGTATTGATAATTTGTTTAATTTTTGTTTTAACAGGATTAGATATGATAATTATATTATTATTTTTTTTTTTTTTTTTTTTTTTTTTTTTTTTTTAAGTTTTTTGGGTAATGAATTGAATTATATAGGGTTAATTATGGGGGGGGATATTATAAGGATGTGTTTAATGATATTAACCATTTGAGTAATTTATTTAATAATAATGTCTAGATTTTTAAATAATTTATTTGAAAATAAAATATTTATAATATACTTGATAATAATGTTATTTTTTTTATTGATATGTTTTTACTCACTGAGATTATTAATGTTTTACTTTTTTTTTGAGAGAGTATTGTTTCCAATTATTTTAATTATTTTTAATTGGGGTAATCAGCCAGAGCGATTACAAGCTGGAATTTATATATTAATATATACTTTATTTGGTTCTTATCCGTTGTTGGTAATTATATTATTGTATGGGGAGGAGTCATTAAATTATTTTTATATAAATATTATAATAAGTTTTAATACAGGTTATTTATTTTTTTTTATAATTTTGGGGTTTTTAGTAAAAATTCCAATATTTTTTGTTCATTTATGATTACCTAAGGCACATGTAGAGGCTCCAATTTCTGGCTCGATAATTTTAGCTGCTGTTTTATTAAAGTTAGGAGTATATGGGCTTTATCGATTTAAGGTTTTTTATTTAAAAGAAATAATAATATTAGGTTATGTAATTATGGTAGTTTCAGTTATAGGAGGGATAATTGTGGGTTTAATATGTGTTTTTCAGGTTGATATAAAGGCTTTAATTGCGTATTCTTCGGTTTGTCATATAGGTCTTGTATTAGGGGGTATAATTACATGAAATTTTTGAAGATCTTATGGGAGATTATTATTAATAATTGGACATGGTTTATGTTCTTCAGGACTATTTTGTTTAGCGAATTATATGTATGAGCGGTTTTTTACTCGAAGAATTCTTTTAATAAAGGGAGTTGGTAAATTTTTTCCAAATTTATGTTTATGATGATTTTTATTTTCAGTGATTAATATGTCTGCTCCATTAAGAATAAATTTATTTGGGGAGATTTTTTTAATTGGTAGAATAATTAAATTTAGAATAATATTTATTTTTCCTTTAATGATGATTTCTTTTTTAAGAGCTGGTTATAGATTATATATATTTAGATACACTCAACATGGAGAAGGGTCATGATTATTTGCAGTTAAGTTAATTGAAATTCGAGAATATATAGTAATTATGTTTCATTTTTTTCCAATAATTATTTGAATTATGAAAATAGAAATGTTTTCTAATTGATTTTAACTTAATTAGTTTAATTTTTTAAAAACAATAAATTGTGGATTTATAGATGAGAGGTTCATTAGGTAATTTATATAAATTGAGGTTTTTTTTTGATGAGATTTAGAATAATTGTGATGATATGTTCTTTTTATGTGGTATATATATATAAAGTTTTTGTATTGGAGTATTGTTTAATATCTATTATGAATATAGAAGTAAAATTATATTTTTTAGTGGATTGAATTAGTATAGTTTTTTTATTTATTGTTTTGTTTATTTCTTCTATGGTGATTTTTTATAGAGATGGTTATATAGGAGATGATAAGGATAAAAAGTATTTTTGTTTAATGGTTTTAATATTTGTTTTTTCAATAGTTATGTTAATTATTAGACCAAATTTATTAATAATTATTATTGGTTGAGATGGATTGGGTTTAGTTTCATATTGTTTAGTAATTTATTATCAAAGAACCGTTTCTTATAATTCTGGGATGATTACTGTTATGAGTAATCGTGTAGGGGATGTGGCTATTTTATTATCTTTAGTTTTTTTAATGAATTTTGGGAGATTTGATATAATTTTAGTGAATGATGTTTATAAAATTTGTGCATTTTTAATTATTTTAGCGGGTATAACTAAAAGAGCACAAATTCCTTTTTCAGCTTGATTACCGGCTGCTATAGCAGCCCCCACCCCCGTATCTTCTTTAGTTCATTCTTCAACTTTAGTAACTGCTGGAATTTATTTATTAATTCGTTTTAACTTTTTTTTTAAAATTGAAGTATTTTCAGAGATATTATTTTTTTTTTCAAGATTAACTTTATTTATAGCAGGAATTGGGGCAAATTTAGAAATAGATTTTAAGAAAATTATTGCATTTTCTACATTAAGACAATTAGGTTTAATTATATTGGTTTTATCAATAGGAAAGGTTGAGTTTGCTTTTTTTCATTTAATTATGCATGCTATTTTTAAATCAATGTTGTTTTTATGCGCAGGGTTAGTAATTCATAATATAAATGGAATTCAAGATTTACGATATTTAGGGAATTTTTTTTGTTATAGTCCTATAATTTGTGGATGTATAGGACTAGCTAGATTATCGTTATTTGGATTTCCTTTTATAGGGGGATTTTATTCTAAGGATTTAATTTTAGAATTTATTTATATAAAGTTGGATAATATGTTTTTTATATTATTAATTGTTATTAGAACTATGCTTACTGTATTTTATTGTTTACGATTATTGTATTATGTGGTTTTGAAAGGAATTATAAGAGGTGTTTATTATAAGATTGATTTAAATAAAAAAATAATTTTTCCAATTTTTGTTTTAAGATTAATAGTTTTAATTTTAGGAAATTTTTTAAGTTGATGTATTTTTACTTTTGAGGATCTTATTGTTTTATCTAATTTTTCTAAAATAATTAATTTATTTTTAATTAGATTTATTTTTATAGTTTTTTTTATAATATATATCAATCAAATAAAAGGATTTGTAATAGGGGGTTTTTTTAATTTTTTAGGTAGTATATGATTTATAAGTTTTTTAACGAGATTTATTTTTTTAAGAATTTATAAAAAAATAAGAAAAGTTTCTGAATTTGATTGAATATGAGTTGAAGAAATGGGACCAAGAAGAATTTATAAAAGAATTGTAAAAAGAAGATTATATAGTCAATGGTTTCAAAATAATTATTTAAATTCTTTATTATTAATAATTGTAATAATAATAATAATTATATTAATTTTATTTTAGGCTTAGGTTCTTATAGTTTATATAAAATATTACACTGAAAATGTAATGAAAAGTTTTTTTAAGAATATTTTTAGATTTTTTTATCATTTTAACAATGAAAATGTTACGTTTTATTTACACTATAAAAATAAAGATTAAATGACTTAGTCATTGTAAGTAGATTAGAAGTCTACATTTATTTAATCTTTTAATAGGATATATCAATAAATTCATTAACAGTGAATAGCCTCTATATTTTGGCTTCTATTAAAAAATAGAATTTTTTTTTCTAGGATCAGGTCGAAACTGATTGCAATAAAGTCGCTTTATTTTATTAGTGTAGAAAAGGGAAGTCCAATTTCTAAATGCAAATTAGATTTTATTTTTTTTTAAATACTTTTCTATTTATTTTATTCATTCTAGTATTCCTTTTTTTCATTCATATATTAAACCTAATAAGATAATGGTTATAATTAAAATTAAAGAAATATATAATGATAAATTTTTATTGTTAATTATAGGAAAAGGAAGGATGAGTACAATTTCAATATCAAAAATTAAAAAAATAATTGAAATTATGAAAAATTTTAAAGAAAAGGAGGATCGAGATATAGATATAGGATCAAATCCACACTCAAAAGGAGAAAGTTTTTCTTTATCTATAAATTTTTTTTTTGAAATAAATAAAGAAGTTATTATAATGATAATTGGAATTAAAAAAATTGTTAGAGTTTTAATTATTATATTTAATGAAACTTTTTAATTGGAAGTTAAATGTACTTTAATTATACTAATATAATAATAAATTCATCAATATATGAAAGTGAATAGAAATAATCAAACTACATCTACAAAATGTCAATACCAGGCTGCTGCTTCAAACCCAAAGTGATGGGATGATGAAAGTTGATTTTTTTTAATTCGAATTAAAGTAATTAATAGAAAGAGAGTTCCAATAATTACATGAAGTCCATGAAAACCAGTGGTTATGAAAAATGTAGCTCCAAAAATTCTATCAGAAATGGAGAATTGTGCTTGAAAGTATTCTCACCTTTGAAGAATTGTGAAAATTATTCCTAGTGAAATAGTAATAATTAGTGCATTAATAGTTTCTTGGTAATTTTTATTAATTAATCTATGATGAGATCACGAAATTGAAATCCCTGAAGAAATAAGAATAGTTGTATTTAGAAGGGGGATTTCAAATGGATTAAAGGGGGAGATGTTTGATGGAGGCCATATTGAGCCAACTTCAATGTTAGGAGATAATCTTCTGTGGAAAAAAGCTCAAAAAAAAGAAATGAAGAAAAATACTTCTGAAATAATAAATAAAATTATTCCTATTTTTAAGCCTCAAATTACAACTGATGTGTGGTTTCCTTGAAATGATGCTTCTCGGGATACATCTCGTCATCATTGGAATATTGTTAGAAAAATTAAAATAATTGCTATAAAAGTAATTCGTGAGAAAGTATAATGTATTATTATAATTATTCTAATTATTAAAGTTAAGGTTGAAATACCTCTTGTAAAAGGTCAAGGTCTTTTATTTACTATATGGAAGGGATGAAATGTCATTAGTTAAATTTCATTTAAATATAAAGATCTTAATGTAATAAAAACATATCTTTGAATTATTGCTACTGCTGTTTCTAGAAATATTAAAGCTATTATAATTGGAAAAATTATAATATATCTTATATGTATGTTTCTTGGAATAGATGTAAGTAAATGAATTAGTAAATGACCTCTAATTATATTGGCTGAAAGCCGAACGGATAAAGTAATAGGACGAATTATATTTCTAATTGTTTCAATTAATACTATAAATACAGTTAGTATTATTGGTGAACCTATAGGAACTAAATGAATTATTATTTTATTGAAATGATTAATTCAACCATAAATTATTAGGGATAATCAAAATGGAAATGCTAAAAATATTGAAAATACTAAATGTCTAGATGGAGTAAATACAAAGGGAATAAGACCTATAATATTAGAAAGGAAAATTATTATAAATAATGTGATGAATAAAATAATAAATTTATGATTTTTTAAAAATAAATTATTTTTTATTTCAGTGTGAATTTTTATGAAAATTTTGTTTCAAATTATTTGAATCCGAGAGGGGATTATTCAAAAGGCTAAAGGAATTATAATAAAATTTAAAATTGAAATTCAATTTATTCTTATGTGTTGAGAAGTTCTTGGGTCAAAAATTGAAAATAAGTTAGTTATCATTTATAAAAAAAAGAATTAATAATTTTAAATTTAGGTGAAGAAAAAAGATATATTCTTGGAAAAAAGTAAAGAATTGATATTAGTATTAAATATGTTATTAAAAATATAATTAATAAAATTATTCAGTTTATAGGAAAAAGTTGAGGAATTAATAAACACTAGAAGTAATTTGAGATTGACACTCTCATGTTATAAATTAACTAGATTATTTTTAATCATTGAAAGTAATATAATACTATGTGTTGGTTTAAGAGACCATTGCTTAAATTTTCAGCCATTCAATGAAAAATTTTTTAGTCAATTAATAAAATTATTAACAGAAGATACTTCTAAAGAAATTGGTATAAATCTATGGTTTGCCCCACAGATTTCAGAGCATTGGCCAAAGTATAATCCAGGGCGATTAGAAAGAGAAGAAAATTGATTTAAACGTCCTGGGACTGCATCTATTTTAATCCCTTGAGAGGGAATAGTTCAAGAGTGAATTACATCAGCTGATGTAATTATATACTTAACATTTAAATTGTAAGGAATTACAACACGGTTATCTACATCTAGAAGGCGAAAATTGTTTAAGGATAATTCAGTTGAGGGAATTATAAATGAGTCGAATTCAATATTGAAGTCTGAGTATTCATATGATCAGTATCATTGATGTCCAATAACTTTAATTGTAATTGATGATGAGAAAGACTCGTCTAATAAATATAACAATCGTAATGATGGAAAAGCAATAAAAATTAATGTAATTGCTGGGATAATTGTTCAAATAGTTTCAATTTCTTGACCTTCTATTAAAAATCGGGAAGAAAAAGAATTTCTTAGTGTGTTTATAATTATGTATAAAGTAATGATAGTAATTATTAAAATAATTATTATTGAATGATCATGAAAAAAGATTATTTGTTCTATAATGGGTGAGTTTCTATCAGAAAATATAATATTTGATCAAGTTATCATAAGTTTATTTAATTAAAATGTTAGTTTGGTTAAAGGTATGTCTGGATGGAGGAAAATTCACTTGTCATTCTGTGGAAGAGTTTGAATATAATGATAAGAATAAGATTCGTTTTGATGTTATTCTTTCTCATAAAATAATAATAAAGAAAATTACTCTTAATGCAGAAATTATTCTTCCTAATGAAGAAACTAAATTTCATTTAGAAAAAAAATCGGGATAATCTGAATATCGTCGAGGTATTCCTCTTAAGCCTAAAAAATGCTGAGGGAAGAAAGTTAAATTAACCCCTAAAAATATAGAAAAAAATTGAATTTTTAATCAAAGTGAATTTATATTTAATCCGAAAAATAAAGGAAATCAGTGGGTAATTGAACCTATAATAGCAAAGACAGCTCCTATTGAAAGGACATAATGGAAGTGAGCCACTACATAATAAGTGTCATGTAAAATAATGTCAATTGATGAATTAGATAAAATAATTCCCGTTAATCCCCCAAGAGTAAATAAAAATAAGAAACCTAAAACTCATAAAATTGATGGATTATTGTCAATGTTAGAACCATGTAAAGTGGCTAATCATCTAAAAATTTTAATTCCAGTAGGAACAGCAATAATTATTGTAGCTGCAGTGAAATAGGCTCGTGTGTCTACATCTATACCTACAGTGAATATATGATGGGCTCAAACAATAAATCCAAGGAAACCAATAGCTAATATTGCATAAATTATTCCTAAATTCCCAAATGGTTCTTTTTTTCCAGTATGAAAACAAATAATATGAGAAATTATTCCAAAACCAGGAAGAATTAAAATATATACTTCAGGGTGACCAAAGAATCAAAATAAATGTTGATATAAAATGGGATCTCCCCCACCAGCTGGATCAAAAAAAGATGTATTAAAATTCCGATCTGTTAATAATATAGTAATTGCACCTGCTAAAACAGGTAGTGATAAAAGAAGAAGAATTGCAGTAATTAATACAGATCAAACAAATAAAGGTATTCGTTCAAGATTTATTCCATTAAAGCGTATATTAATAATTGTTGTAATGAAATTAATAGCCCCTAAAATAGAGGAAATTCCTGCTAAATGTAAGGAAAAAATTGCCATATCTACTGAAGCCCCAGAATGAGAAATGTTTGAGGATAATGGTGGGTAAACTGTCCATCCTGTCCCTGCTCCTCTTTCGACTAATGATGAATTAAGAAGAAGGAAAATTGAGGGGGGTAAAAATCAAAATCTTAAATTGTTTATTCGAGGAAAGGCTATGTCAGGAGCCCCTAATATTAAGGGAACTAGTCAGTTCCCAAATCCCCCAATTATTACAGGTATAACTATAAAAAAAATTATGATAAATGCATGTGCTGTAACAATGACATTATAAATTTGATCATTTCCAATTAATGAACCTGGTTGTCCTAATTCAGTTCGAATAAGAATTCTTATTGATATTCCAACTATGGAGGCTCATCTTCCAAAAATTAAATATATTGTTCCAATGTCTTTATGATTTGTAGAATATAGTCATCGCGGTAAAATGGCTGAAGTTTAGGCGATAAATTGTAAATTTATTTATGAATAAAATTCTTTTACCATTTTAATTAATATAAATCTTATATTTTAATTTAAAAATATTAAATTGCAAATTTAAAGATGTTTATTTACTAAGATTTAATTTTTTTTTTTATTTTTTGCTTTGAAGGCAAATAGTTTTTAGTTAACTTAAAATCTTTAAAAAATTTTTATTGAAATTCTTAAAAAAATAATCATAATGAAATTAAAATAAAAGAAGTTTGATAATTTAATAAAAGAAAATTTTTTATTTTTTATTAAAATGTTTATGTTTTGAATTAAAGGGAATATAATTCGTGTATAATAAAACATGTTAATTAATGAAGAAGAAATTAAAATTAATAAAATAAATATTATTTTGTTTGCAATTAATACAATTGATATTCATTTTATAAAAAAACCAAGGAAAGGTGGTATTCCTGCAAGTGATAAAAAATATGAAAATAAGGAAAACTTTCCAAAATTAGAAAATTTTTGTATATGGATATTTTTGATATGATTTAATTTATTATTTTTTAAAAAAATTATAATTTTATATAAAATAAAAAAATAAATTATAAAATAAGTTATTCAAAAAAATTGATTACATATAATTAATGTTATTATTCATCTTAAATGAGCAATAGAAGAAAAAGCAAGAATTTTTCGAATAGAAGTTTGACCAAACCCCCCAAAGGATCCAATTAAAGATGATATAATAATATAAATTAAAATTTTACTGTTAGAAATACAAGAAATAATTTGTAAAGGAATTAGTTTTTGAATAGTAGATAAAATAAAAAAAGAGTTTATGCTAAGTCCTTCTCTGATTTGTGGGTACCATGAATGAAATGGGGCAGAAGCTAATTTAATTATAATAGTTATTATAATAATATGAGTGAGTATATTTAATTTTAATAAAAAAAATATAATTGATGTAAATAAAAACATTGACGATGCTAATGATTGAACAATAAAATAGTAAATTATTCTATTACAAGATAAATAATTTTTTCTGTTTATAATTGGTATAAATACTATTATATTGATTTCTATTGAAATTCAAAAAGAAAATCATGAATTAGTTGAAAAAGCTATAATAATAGATAATCCTATAACTCACATGATAATAAAATTTATAAAAATAATTAATAAAGGAAATTAATTCATTTTTGGGGTATGAACCCACTAGCTTTAATTTTAGCTTACTTTATA